TTTCCTTTTTTTCTTCAAATCCAAAAATTCCTATTTTTTTTTTACGTAGGTCGTCGATTCAGCATTGGAAAAAAAAAGAGCAAGATGCCCATTTTTTTAATAAATGGTTCAAATCATTTTATCGATATGAGTGTTCTATATCAGATAAATTACCAACTATTCATTTTTAAACCATTTCGGTACGTTAGTACCGGTAGAAAGAGTACCATGTTTTGCCTGGACTTCAAACAGTTTAGCTTTAACCATGTTAATGGTCTCACATTATTGGTTGATAGAGAATCAAATTTACCAATAAGTCACGAAATGCTATGGTTCTTACATATGATTTCTTAATTTATTCAGAAATAATTCGTTGAGATCGTTCACTTTTTTTCCTATTTATCCTATAAAATGAATAAAATACCATAAATAAAGTGCAGTCGGATGGATCCAACCTATTTTTGAAATACACAACTCGCACACACTCCCTTTCCAAAAAAAATCAATACACCAAGCACTACACTTAGATTTATTGGATTTGTTGCTAAAATATCGGTATTAAACCCGAAACTCCCGGCGGATGGCCAGTGACCCAAGGAAAGGAAAGAATCGGTTACATTTTTCATATGCTCTCCTCTTATAGATAGGACTAACAAAGAACAGAGTTCTTTTTGTATCACTTCGTCGTCCCTTTTTTGATCGATTTCTTTTTTTTATATAAATTTTATTTCCATTTTTTTTTTTTTTAATGGGAGTAGATTAAATCTAGCAATTTAATTTGATAATTTTGAAATTTCTTACTTGAAGTTTCCAATCCAATAAAATACTTATTAGGTTAAGTCTTGGGTCTCATGTCAATTGTGAAATATCTCGTTTGTTGAAACGATTCCTAAAAAAAGTAAAAAAAAGGTTTCCATTGTACTAAACTAAGTACGCGAAGGAAGAAAACGAGCGGATCCAGTAATTACTCATCCTCAAAACAGTCCTTCCTTTCCTGGGGTATTGTCTCAACAAATAAATAATTGTAGGAGTAAAGCGTTGATATAATTAGAAGAAGCAAACAGCAATTCTGAGTTAATAAAATAAGAAAAAAGTATAGCGAGTTAAATTAAAAAAATAAGAAAAAAAGTATAGTATGTAAGGTACTTTTTTACATTTCTAGGATTAAACAAAAGGATTCGCAAACAAAAGCGCTAACGCCACGACCAGTCCATAAATTGTTAAAGCTTCCATAAAAGCTAGACTAAGCAATAAAGTACCTCGTATTTTACCCTCTGCTTCTGGTTGTCTCGCAATACCTTCTACAGCTTGACCTGCAGCAGTACCTTGACCAACTCCAGGTCCAATAGAAGCAAGCCCTACGGCCAATCCAGCAGCAATAACGGAAGCGGCAGAAATCAGTGGATTCATGGTAAGTTCCTCGCACCAAAAAAAAATGGTTAATGATACAATCAACCAATGAATTTTTACTTCATTTTTTTTATCATTTTTTTTTTCATTAAGATTTTATTATTAAGATCTATCTGATTAAGATCTATCGGGTCGAAATAACTAAAAACTCCGAATTGAAATGATAATATTACTGAATCGTCAGAACTATTTCGATATCTCATTTTTAGTTTCTACCCATAATGGAGTTTTTGTAAATACATATGTATACGGTTCTAGTTATTGCATTTCTTTGTTTCGAACCATTCTTTCATTCAATTCTTCTTTCCTTTCTTTTTTCTTCTAGATACTATCCTTGAGTTCATCTCTTTTTTGCATTTCATTCAATCCACAATCACAGACGAAACAGAAGGACTTATATTGGAACTATATAAATGCAGTGAACCGCAATCAAATCAATCAATAATATATATATATAGTGTGTATATAATAATATATATATATATTAGGAATAGTCCTATATAACTAGTAAATATCTAATATCACATATACATTTGTTTCTTCCATAACGTAAACCGCCCCCATTCTATATTGAATCGGATTCTAGAATCATTCCTCGAAACAGACACAGGGGCTGGACTTATAGAGATTACATACATCTAGTGTGACCCCCCCAACCCATCTTTTTTTTTACAATTCCGCAATATCGTCTATCTTTTTTCCTACGACTCTAGGTCGTATATTCATACATATTTGTATTTGTATCTATTATGTTCCCCAACCAAGTGGATTATCTTGAATCATGCATGAATTGGGATAAGCTTAAAAAAGACTATTTCGAAAACTAGTCAATGATGACCCTCCATGGATTCACCTATATAAGCCGCGGCTAACGTTGCAAAAATAAGAGCTTGAATACCACTTGTAAATAATCCAAGAAGCATAACAGGTATAGGAACTACTGAAGGGACTAAAGAAACAAGAACAACAACTACTAATTCATCAGCCAATATATTCCCGAAAAGTCGAAAACTAAGAGATAAAGGTTTTGTGAAATCTTCTAGGATGTTAATTGGTAAAAGTATTGGGGTTGGTTGAATGTATTTCCCGAAATAACCCAATCCTTTTTTGCTAAGACCCGCATAAAAATATGCCGCTGACGTGGGTAAAGCTAAAGCAACAGTAGTATTTATATCATTCGTAGGCGCAGCTAACTCCCCATGAGGTAATTGTATGATTTTCCAAGGTAAAAGAGCACCTGACCAGTTAGAAACAAAAATAAATAAGAACATAGTTCCAATAAAGGGAACCCAAGGACCATATTCTTCTCCAATCTGAGTTTTGCTCAAATCTCGAATAAATTCAAGGACATATTCGAAGAAATTCTGACCGTCGGTCGGAATGGTTTGTAGATTCCGAACAGCTATGATGACTGAACCTAATAAGATAGCAATTACGACCCAAGAAGTGATAAGTACTTGGGCATGGATTTGTAAACCTCCTATTTGCCAATAGAAATGTTGGCCTACTTCTACACCCGATATATCGTATAACCCTTTGAGTGTTTTAATGGAACATGGTATAACATTCATATTGTCCTCTGACAGAAATTGAACTTCAAAAAAGGAATTATTTTGATTCAACCATCTATTTATCAACTCACTAACTTGAATCATTAATCGTATATTTTATTTACGATACCAAGAAATTACATAACATCATAACATAATATCAATATCCCCAGTACTTTTTTTATCTCTTTTTAAAAATTTTATCTCTTTTTAAAAATTCAAAAATAGTAACCGATCCAATAAATCTATGGAGTTGCCAAATAATTAACTAATCTTATTATTCTTAATATTATTCTTAATGATAATCAACGATTTCTTATATAGCTAGAACGACCCTCACAAATTGCAGATACTAATTTGTTAAGAATCAATCGGATTGAAGCTATAGCGTCATCGTTTGCTGGAATCGAAATATCTGCGAGATCTGGGTCACAATTTGTATCGATTAAACAAATTGTCGGAATCCCCAAAATGACACATTCTCGAAGAGCCGTATATTCTTCTTGCTGATCAACGATGATCACAATATCAGGCAACCCCGTCATATATTTGATCCCACCGAGATATGTTTGCAAGGTAGATAATTTTCTCTTCAACATTGCTGCATCTCTTTTGGAGAGACAGTTGAGTTTCCCCATCTTTTGTTCTGCTCTTAAGTCCCTGAACTTGTGAAGTCTCGTTTCCGTAGTGGACCAATTCGTTAACATACCACCAAGCCATTTTTTATTAACATAATGACACCGAGCCCTTATTGCAGCTGATGCTACTGAATCCGCTGCTTTATTTTTTGTACCAACGATTAAGAAGTTTTTTCCCCTACTTGCTGCATCAAAAACTAAATCACAGGTTTCTGATAAAAAACGAGCAGTTCTAGTGAGATTTGTAATATGAATACCTTTACGCTTTGCAGAGATGTAAGGGGCCATTCTAGGATTCCATTTCTTAGTACCATGACCAAAATGAACTCCTGCTTCCATCATCTCTTCCAAATTGATGTTCCAATATCTTCTTGTCATTTTTCCCCAGACTTCCTTTTTTTTAACAAAGAGACGAGGTACCCTGAAATAAATAATTGTTCCGATGGAACCTTCTACGGGGGATTGACCGTTGATACACGACCCAAACCATTAATTTCTTTTAATTACTTATTTTATTTATTACCAATTTAATTACTTATTTTATTTTTTACCAAATCAATAATCGGACCAGATAATTGAAAGATAGTTAAAGTGAAAGGAAAGAATCTGCTCTTAGGAATCATTAAATCGCGTAAATGATTGTTCTGATGTCTCATGGAAATTTGTCTCATGGAAATTGTTTTGGACGTAAGAACAAAATAATTCTCTATGGTGTAACAAAATATCTCTTATTTCCAACTCGAATAGATTCTTTTTTTTGATTTCCAAATGAATGTTCTTGTCTTGCCTTGAAGGATGTACTAATTTTTGGAATCCGGTACCAACAGGTATAATCCCCCCCAGAACAACGTTCTCTTTCAGGCCTTTCAACCAATCAATACGACCTCGTAAAGCAGCTTTTGCTAAAACTCGAGCGGTTTCTTGAAAACTTGCTTCGGATATGAAACTTTGAGTATTTAGAGATGCCCTCGTTATTCCCAATAAGATTGCCCGATAACAGATCGCTTCGTCCAAAGCACGCCCTGCTCGTTCCGCTCGCAAAAAGCCGATTAATTCTCCAGGTAAAAAAACATTAGACATTCCATCTTCTGAAACCAACACTTTTGATGTTACTTGACGTACAATAATTTCTATATGTCTATTATGGATCTGTACCCCCTGGGATCGATAAACCTTTTGGATCTTATTAACCAAAGAGATACGACTTTGGGCTATGGTTAGCTCAGCTCCAATCAAGAATCCCCAGGGGATTCCAAGAATTCTTTGTATACGTTCGTTCCAACCTTCAACTCTCCTTTCTAGGTTCATCGATATTGAATCAATCGAACGCACTTCTAAGATTTGTTCCACTTTTGGAAGACCTTGCGTTATGTCACCAGATCTCGATTTTTCATATATAAATGTAACTAATGTATCTCCTTCGTAAAGGATTTCTCCATAATGGCTATGAACAGTTGCTCCTGGAGTGGCCAAATAGGGTTTAGCTGATCTTATAACTAAGGAGTCAACATGAACAATTAAAATTTGACCAGATTTTTTTACGTGTGATTCGTATTTGAATAGACATACATTTTCACAAATAAATTGTCCAAGGCTAATTATTGTAGATGTCTCTTCACAATAATCGTGATGGAGAAAGCACCAATTCAAATGGAATGGATTCAAAATTATGTTACCGCATGGATCGGGATTATAAATCCTCCTATTTTCATCTATTAAACAGTATTTAAGTACTTTGAAAGTCTGTTTAAAATTGTCAAGTAGCAAATATTTCTTTAACAAGATATGATTATGAGTTATTAAATAGTAAGATGAAAAAAAATTCGCTATTTTAGGGACAATAGTCCCTAAGGGACCCAGCAAATCCCTAATTTGGATTATGGGGTCTGATTCTTTTGTCACATTGTTATATTTCGAGCCATTGAATGGACCAATTCGAGAACAATTGGATGATGACAAAATTATCAAAGATTGGCATTCCTTATTTCGATTCAACAACGTACCAATACCAATAGTTCCTTGATGTTGGGTAAGTGATTGAATCTTCGCCTTGGAATAAAAAGGATTGATATTGGTGCGATCTAATCCATTATCGGAAATCAATACGGAACTTGCCCTATCATACCTTTTTCCGGTATACGAAATAGTGGACTTGACTAACTCAATTCTTATGAAATCGCGAATCAGATCATTTGTCCTTACCTCAACAAAGGAAGCATGAACCTCTTCTATAGAACCATTTTTTTCTTGGTCCCAATTCAATACTAAGCAAGTCCGAACTAATTGAATACTTGTGTGATAAATTCCTCGAATTGACTTGCCATTTCCATAAAGGATATAATTGACAACTCTAAGTTGGACATTATCCTTTTCCTGCAAGAGATCCCGAGGGAAAAGTGTTGCTAAATTTATCCCATCAGCTATTTCATATGTGACTACGGACCGAACCGAAACAAAATACTTTTTCTTGGTGGGTGTGATCCGTTGGACATAGATCCAATTTTTCAATTTTTTTGATTTCTTAGAATTTTTTTTTTCCGTCTCTGGTGGTATCAAAATGCCGCTGTGCCTGGATATCTTATCTGTTTCTCCAGGAAAATGAATATCTCCAGAAAAGATTTTCAGTTCAATACTTTTTTTTTTTCTCTCCACTCGGACTAATCCGCCTACCCGGCTTCTTGTATTTAAAGCGAGTTGTGTATCTACTCCAATGATACTATTGTTCCGGACCATTATGAACGAAGATCCGGGTAAGATATGCACTTCTTCGAGAATGAAAAAAAACCGATCTACTTTCTGGTATTTCGGACTAAATTCTTTTGCTCCTCGATACTCAATCAAATCCTCTTTTTTTATGATTGAATCTACCTCTATGGTCCCATATTTAGTAATTCCTGAACTATTTCTTCTGTATCGTGGATCATCAAAATAAGCAAGAATACTATTTCTACGTAAAATACCATTTATGGGTATTTCAATCGAAATACCAAAACAGGGCATTAGTTCTTTATCTCGTTCTTGATCATATTGTAATGGGATAATGAATCTATTTCTTCGTTTTTTCGCCAAGAAATCAGAATTTTCTTGGAGAATAGAAGGATATATGAAATTCCAATGACCATTGGATATGATTCGATCAGGTCTTGAATAGTCAAGAATTTCCCTATCTTTTTTACCAGAAGTATCCAACAATTTATGTCTTACTCGATGATTAGTCATTGAGAGGTCAAAGATATATCTTTCTTCGAAAGAAAAAGAATGAACATTCATTTGATCTTGATCTTTGTGGAGTGAAAAAGACACTATACTGGATCCGCGCGGACCTCCTGCTAATATCCATAAATGACTTGTTTTTGGTAATAGATGAACATTACCATGTATATATTCAGATGCATGGTGGACATCGGTACTCCAGTGCATTTCTCCCTCTGATTCAGAATAAATATGTTTTCGTACCTTCTCTTTAAAACGAAAAGCAGACGTTCCGGCACGAATCTCAGCAATCACTTGTTCTGATTCTACATATTGATCATTTTGAACTAAAATCAAACTTTTTGGTGGAATATTCACATTATGGATAATATCCCGAGTCTCAATAGTTACATACAAGTCTATAGAACATAGAAAAGCAGGATGCCCATGACGGGTACGTGTGGGATAAACCAAATCCTCATTGAATTTTATTTTTCCATTAGAAGGAGCTCGTACATGTTCGGCAGTATCACCTGTGAATACTCCACCGGTATGAAAAGTTCTTAATGTTAGTTGAGTCCCTGGTTCCCCAATTGATTGACCCGCAATAATACCTACGGCTTCTCCCAATTCGACCAGGTCGCCGTGAGTGGGACTCCGACCATAACATAATTGACAGATCCAAGATGCACTCTTGCAAGTAAAGGGGGTTCGAATATATATTGGTTGTG